ATGGTCTCTCTGGATCCCATTGGATTTCATTCGGAGGAGGAGCCTTATAAAGATCGTATTGATTCTTATCAAAGAAAGACAGGATTAACTGAGGCTGTTCAAACAGGCATAGGTCAACTAAATGGTATTCCCGTAGCAATTGGGGTTATGGATTTTCAGTTTATGGGGGGTAGTATGGGATCCGTAGTCGGGGAGAAAATCACCCGTTTGATTGAGTACGCTACCGATCAATTTCTACCTCTTATTATAGTGTGCGCTTCCGGGGGGGCACGCATGCAAGAAGGAAGTTTGAGCTTGATGCAAATGGCTAAAATATCGTCTGCTTTATATGATTATCAATCAAATAAAAAGTTATTTTATGTATCAATCCTTACATCTCCTACTACTGGTGGGGTAACAGCTAGTTTTGGTATGTTGGGAGATATCATTATTGCTGAACCCAATTCCTATATTGCATTTGCGGGTAAAAGAGTAATTGAACAAACATTGAATAAAACAGTACCTGAAGGTTCACAAGCGGCTGAATATTTATTCCAGAAGGGCTTATTTGACCTAATTGTACCACGTAATCCTTTAAAAAGCGTTCTGAGTGAGTTATTTAAGCTCCACGCTTTCTTTCCTTTGAATTCAAATTCAATCAAGTAGAGCACACAAAATTCAATTAGTTTATTTGTAGCAAACAAGTAGTTAGTTTATAAGAATCAAAGTAAATAAGAATGGAGTTTTCTTTGATGACCTAAGATCTAATTGTAGAAAGAATAAAAAGTTGCGGATAACTCTTTTTTTTACCTAGAATCCCGATTACTAATTAAGAAGTCTCTATCAACAAGATAAAAGAGTGAATTCTTCCTTTCGTGAAATTAGGCAAATAAAATGAATTTCGTCTTATGTCTTATGTAGATAATCAAATAGAGAAAAGATAGATATATAGTTTTTTATCTTTCTCTATCTCCCGAAAATCCCATTTTCACTAAAAATTCCTGTTGGGTCGCATTCTAACGAATCTTTCGATAATCTGTAAGAAACTCTTTCTTTATTAAAAATTCGAAGACAAGAACAAAAGACAAAGAAATGAAGAAAAATAATAAAGTGAATTATCATACATATCTTTCATGTAGAAAGATGAATAAGTACATTTATTTAGTTCTACATTCCTTGGACTTATTCTATATACTCACTTAGATATATAGATACTTATTTCTATACTAAGAATTTGAAATTTAATTAATTAATAATAATTAAAATTCTTAATTATAATTATTATAAGATATTTATTTTTTATAAAAAATAAATAATAGCAGGTACAAATAGTAAATCGAGGTACCCATTTTATGACAACTTTCAATTTCCCCTCTATTTTTGTGCCTTTAGTAGGCCTAGTATTTCCGGCAATTGCAATGGCTTCTTTATCTCTTCATGTTCAAAAAAACAAGATTGTTTAGATCTGATGGGACCCAATCTCATCCGTTTTTTTTTTCAAAACTTAGACTTGTAGCATAACACAGATATCTATTTCGAAAAATATGGTCTAACGTGTAATTTCCGCCGAACATAAAGGAAAAAGTTCTTATGCCTGCAGAAAAGGATCTATGGGTAAATGAATTCTAGCTAGTTTCAAATAGATCAGGATCGATCGCTGGATGGCTAAAATGTAAAGTCGGTGGATCTATAGGTATATCAATATGTATAGTGGGCTCATATGAAGGGTATGTTATTATTTTAGATCTAACCAATTTGATGAATTACTCCTAAAGGTTCACATCAAACTAGTGCTAGTTCACATCAAACTAGTGCTAGTTGATGAGAGTTACTTCGGAAACAAAAAAAAGTAAAGTCAAATTCATTTGGGGTATTCTCTCAATTCCAATAAAATGCAATCAGATCAAGTATGAGTTGGCGATCAGAAGATATATGGATAGAACTTATAACGGGGTCTCGAAAACTAAGTAATTTATGCTGGGCCCTTATCCTTTTTTTAGGTTCATTAGGATTCTTATTGGTTGGAACTTCCAGTTATCTTGGTAGAAATTTGATATCTTTTTTTCCGTCTCAGCAAATCATTTTTTTTCCACAAGGGATCGTGATGTCTTTCTACGGGATCGCGGGTCTCTTTATTAGTTCCTATTTGTGGTGCACAATTTCCTGGAATGTAGGTAGTGGTTATGATCGATTCGATAGAAAGGAAGGGATAGTGTGTATTTTTCGTTGGGGATTTCCTGGAAAAAATCGTCGCATATTCCTCCGATTCCTTATAAAAGATATTCAGTCCGTTAGAATAGAAGTTAAAGAGGGTATTTATGCTCGTCGTGTCCTTTATATGGATATCAGAGGCCAGGGGGCCATTCCCTTGACCCGTACTGATGAGAATTTGACTCCACGAGAAATTGAACAAAAAGCCGCCGAATTGGCCTATTTCTTGCGCGTACCAATTGAAGTCTTTTGAGAAATGTAAATATGGGCTGAAGAATGAATGCTTTCTCAGCAGGAGGGCAAAATGCAA